TTCTGGCCCCGGAGGTATAACATCAACCGATTGATGTCCGTCTAACGCATCAACTATGGTTATTTCATATCCACCTTTCTCTTTACGTACTATTTTGCTTACTATACCGGCTGATGTAGCATTATAGACTGTATTATTACTCTTGTTACCATTAGGATAAATCTGACCCCTTCCTCTGTTTCCACCTACATATATAGGATATTTTAAGAAGTGAATGTCTTTCTTCGTCGAAGGGTCAGGAGAAAGAATGGGAAAGACAATTTCACTATATTTCTGACCAGGAACAGGACCTATAACAAGAATATTTTTTTTATTGGGACGATAACTCTGAAAAGACAAATTTCCTATCTTTTCTTTCAACTTAGGAGAAATACGATCGGTTGGAGCTAGCTCAAATCCCTCGGGTAAAATAAGAACAGCACCCACATTCAAACCCCCTTTTTTACCATTAGCAAGAACTTGTTTCAATTGCATATCATAAGGAATTCGAACAACGGCTTCAAATACAGTATCAGGAAACACAGCTTGCGGAACTTCAATTTCCACGGGCTTATTAGCTAAATGACAATTGGCACATACAATGCGTCCAGTTGTTTCTCGTGGATTTTCATAAGCCTGTTGCGCAAAAATGGGATACGCATTTGAAATAGATACTCGACTTAGTACATATATCATGATCAACACATAAACATAAATGGATCGAGTCATTTGTTTTTTTACCCAATAAAAAGGATTTCTATTTTGCATGTCCAATTAGATATTTTAGAAATTATACAATAAATTACATAGAAAACTAGTCTAGTTTCCTATAAAGAATCTGTTATTGTTGTACTGACACAGTACTGAAATAGTTTGTTGAGAATATAGGACTAATACCTTGAACAGATAAAAATGGAAAAAAGTCACTAAAAAATGATTAGAAAAATAATTCTGATTGAATTGAGATAAGAAGATGAAATTCAATTTTCATTCATTCATTGAATGATAAATTACTACAAGCGAAGGAGATACACGATTTAAATAATTGAATATCCAACATTTCACAATTGTATCTAGAATAACTGGAAAAGTAGAAACAAGACCAGATATAATCTGGTCCTTATGTGTCAACCCAAAATCCTTGTAGACCGAACCAATTAGTAGTTCCCAACCATGAGTTGAATGAAATCCAATTCCTAAATCAGTAACTAAAAGAATTGAGAAAGCTTTTATTGTGTCACTTAAGTTATAGAAGAATTCCTGACCCCATGAATTAAGAATGATAAGTTCCTCATTACCCAGAATAAAATAACCATTTAAAATACTGAAACAGATTAGATTTGTTGACAAATGCAAAAGGAGATGAAAATTATATTCATTGTATGTATTAACTAATTCTATCGTTTCCTTGTGTATTCCTATACTGGGTTTTTGTATATATGTTTCCGAGTACTCTTTTAGAATTTCCTCTAACAAAAGACACTCTTCTAATTCTATGAATCTTTCTAAAACATGTTTCTCTTGAATAAAATTCAAGAGAGTTTCGGATTGACTCGTATTCCACCAATTACTAATCCAAAGTTCTAAACATTTTTGAAATGAAAGAAAGACTGCCCAGGGCAAAAATGCTATAGATGCAAAATATGGGAAAGAGTAGAATGTTTTCTTTTTTTTCATTTTTTTATTTGTAAATGAAATAGTTAATAAACCTCCTTTATCCAATGATTCTAAATAATATTTATTTCTTTTATATAAGATATTGAATGAAATATGACTTTTCTAACAAGCAGGGTATGGAATCTATTATTTTCTTTGTATACTAATTTAGTTCTTAGATTCTTAGACCTAAACAGAGTATAGAAATAGAATAAAGGTTCTTTTTCTTTTTTTTTTTTACTGTTTCGAAGTCTTTCACCGTGCTGTATGTATAATTAAAACTCAGAAAAAGAAAATTAACTCAGAAAAAGAAAATTTCAATTCCAAATCTTCTATCTCAAAAAACATATTACAACATTTATATTCGTATAAATCTCTACTTCATTCATAAATATTAATTTATGATATGATAAAAATTAATTTCTTACTTTTCCCCTTTTTCTAGTATACCAGAATGGAGTTGGAACCCACATATACGTATACGATATATATTTGGCATATAAAAAAAGTAGTATACCAAAAATTAATTCTTTTCTGAATTGATTATTAATTTAGAATAGATTACTCTAATTTATTAGAGTAAGATTCATAGTAATTTCATATCATAGAAGTATTTTTCTTTTTAAATATCCTTCTCTTTTTTTGTTTTATTCTATGTGTGTTTTATTCGCTAGAAATTCAAGGAAAAATAAAATCGAAAAATGTAATATGTTTTGTTCAAATGAATATTTCAAAAAGACTTGAATTGGATTCAAAATGGAATCCACGATTTACGAATTCCTTTTCTTCTTCCTGATTTTGATTTTTCATTCAATTCATTTCAAAATACTTCAATTGGTACACACAAGAAATAGGCCAATTCGACAGCTTTTTGTTCAATCTCACGTGGCGTCAAAAAATTATCATCCGTACGAGTCAAGGGAATAGACCCTTGGCCCCTTATTTCCATATAAAGTACACGACGAGAATAAAAGCCCTCTTTATCCTCAACTCGGATTGATTGGATATCTTTCATAAGGAAGCGAAGAAAGATGCGACGATTTAGTCCAGGAAATCCCCAACGAAAAATACATACAATTCCTTTTTTTCTATCAAATAGGTCATAACCACTCCCTACGTTCCAAAAAATGGTGCACCACAAATACGAACTCATAAATAGACCTGCGATCCCGTAGAAAGACATTATGATTCCTTGTGGAAAAAAAAGTATTTTTTGAGATGGAAATAAGGATATGATATTTCCACTAAAATAACTGGAAGTTCCAACCACTAAGAATCCTAGTGAACCTAAAAAAAGAATAAAAGACCAGAAAAAATTACTTGTTTTTCGAGACCCCGTTAGAAATTCTATCCATATATCTTTTGATCGCCAATTCATACTATACTAAATCCAGTTGTGTTCGATTGGAATTGAGAAAATAACCCAATCTTGACTTTATTTTTCTTGATTCCCTTGGAACTTTTATAAATTAGTACTTAAAATAATTAATTAGATAGATTAGATATTAGCATTATTTGATAGTTCCCAACTACTTTACGTAATGTAGAGTAATTGGGAGTTTTCTTTCCTATTTATTCTTTATTCAAACTATTTTCCCACCTTAAACTAACTAGAAATCTAGGATTTATAAAATATTATTTTTTTGCACATAAATAAATAAAAAAATAATTGACAATGCTGGAAATATGAGGCCTATTAAAGGTACAAAAACAGAAGGTAAATTAAGATCTGTCATAGAATGGGTGCCTCGATTTGAATTTCATATTCGTATATCTATATTTCAATTTCTTTGTTTTTTTACCTTTCTAGTCTAGAATTATTTCGATTTTTTTGATTCGATAGATTTCTTTAGTCTTGATTCTGGAGTCACTCTTTTCTTTTTTTTTTTTTTTTTGAAACCTTGGATTTATCCTCTCCCGCATTTTCTACCTCACGAACTTTTTTCATTTCAAAAAAGAAATAATTTGAAAAACTTCTTTTTTTCAAGAATGAAGAAAAAAAGAACTAAGGAATGTACTATTCACCCTATAAGTGAGATTACGGTTTTTGGTTTTGAATTACCTACTTAACTCAGTAGTTAGAATATTATTTTCATACGGGAGTAGTCTTTCTTTGGTTCAAATGCAATTGTAGATAAAAGATTGTAGATAGAAGTTATTAGATATCACAGTATTGACTCTACTAAAAACTTCTACCTATTTAGTTTTTTCCTTGTATCCAATTTTTTCCTTGTATCCAATTCAAATTAATTGTCATTAGTTAGAGAATCATTAGTTAGAGAATTTTTGAAATATGCTTTTATTTAGACATGTCTACTTCTTATGCATTATGCACAAATTACTTCTTGATCATATGTTTTCTTGATCCATATGATTAAGGGGGATCATTGCTTTTTGGATTTGTAGTTTACGTATCCAACAATGATTCGGAAGAGGTGGGATTCTCCTCTGCTTGATATAGTTTTTTTTATTCTAGTATTTGAATTTGAATCATAATCACTTATCTCGATCAGTACTCTATCTTCCAGTACCAGGCGTATACGATTTCGACGTATTAAGATAACCCAGAATGATTTGACTATGATGATCCAAACGTACGTAGGACATAATATCTTTTATTGGTTCCACAAGAGTTCTTTTTTTCCTCCTTAAAAGAGAGAATAATATTTTTTCGCATTATTATAACTTATGCTCATCCCAATTGAACAAATAGAGGAAAAAAAAAGAAAAAAGTCTACATTAAATGTTAATAGATGTGGATTCATTTTTGATACATTAATTCGAAAATAGAAATTCAGGATTCAATTTTTTTAGTTTGAATTCGACGAAAAAGGAAAAATTCTAAGAACTTTTATTTGCTTGGATTCAAATCTGACGAGAATAATATTCTACAACTAAGAACTCATCTATTTGCAAACCAACTTCTGGCCTATCTATTATTTTTTTTACTCGTCCTGTATAGTTTTTTGAAATAGTCAAATGTTTTGGCAATTTATTTTGGGCAGATGAAGCAATAGATTTTTTAACAAGATCAAAAGATCTTTCGTTATCCTTTATAGTAATGATATCTCTGGGTTTGCAACGATAACTTGGTATATCAACTATATGACCATTAACTAAAATATGTCTATGGTTCACCAATTGTCTGGCTCCAGGAATGGTCGAAGCCATACCCAAACGAAAAAGGATGTTATCCAAACGCATTTCAAGCAGTTGTAACAAAACTTGACCTGTTGATCCTTTGCTTTTTCCAGCGATATGTATATATCTAACTAATTGTCGTTCTGTCAAACCATAGTGAAAACGTATTTTCTGTTTTTCTTCTAAACGAATACGATATGGTTTTTTTTTTTTCCTAAAAGGAATTTTAGCATCAACAGGTCTAAATTTCAATTTTCTATATTTCTTTCTTTGAACTAGTCCTGGTAAAGCTCGCAGACGGCGTATTTTTTTGAAACGAGGTCCTCGATAACGAGACATAAAAATTCCTCCTTTTTTTTTTTTTTTATGAGAATTTCATTTTGAAAAATCAAAATTAAAACTGAATTAAAGAATAAACAAAACAAGATCGTAAAGTAAAATACTAAAAAAAAAGTATCATCAATTGGATTTTTTGTATATAGATTTTTTTGATTAAAAGTTGAGACTGGTTCTTTTTTTTGTAGAGATTAGAGATTGAAATCTCTATAATTTTTTTTCTTATTTAATTAATAAATCTAATTAAGAAATCATAGATAAAGATTGTTTTCACTTAATCGAAAGTTCTTTTTTAGTTGTTATTAGAAAGATTATTGCTGAAATAAAACAAGGTATATCATAATATACATCTTATAGAAATATAAGAACATATTTTTTTATACAAATTTTCTTTTACTTAAAAAAAGCTCAAGAATTTTTTTTTGACCAATTCTAAAATGAGAATAAAATATTAAAATGCAAGCAGATGAATTAGAAAAATTTTTGCTCAATTATTATTTTAAATGATTTATAATGATATTATAAGTGAAACTTCATAAAATAAAAAATTGAAAATATTTCAATTTTATTTTATTTAAAGTAGTTAAATTCTAGTTAAATAAATTTTAATAATTTATCAGATCAAAAAAATAGAAAAAAGAATTTCTATTCTTTTTTATTTACTCTTTTAGGTTTTGTTTTGAAACTTCGTTAGGTTTTGAAAACAAGAATAAAGAGGCCTTTCTTTGAAAAAAGAGACATCATGTTATGTAATAATTCCGAACAAAACAAATAAATAAAATTTAAGAGACTAAATTCTTACTGAAGAATTTTCAGTACAAACATATTATGTTTGATAAATTAAACATTAGAAGTTTCAGTATAAACATATTATGTTTGATGAATTAAATATTTCTTTCTGGTTTGGAAAAAAAAAAGAATATGGTATTTTACTAAAATTTTTTTATTTCTTTTTCTTTTAAATTTTAAATAAAAATAAAAGAGATTCTTAGAATAAATTTCATTTTCGAATTGAAATTCTGCTTTAATATATTTTTATTTATATTAAATAAATGTAAACTATATCTTTTGTTTCATAAAATAAACAAACCTGGGACGGAAGGATTCGAACCTTCGCAATAACGGGACCAAAACCCGTTGCCTTACCGCTTGGCGACGCCCCATTTCCATCGATTTTCTATTCGAAACTAATAGAAATTTTTATTATTATCGAATAATAATATATTTTTACTCTTTATTCTTCAATCTCAATCCAATTCCATAAATTGGATTGGAAGTGTTTTTGCTAGTATTCAACCAACATTTTTTGCTACGACGGACGAGAAATAAAAATTTGAAGTTTGAAAAACTTCAATTAACAAAATTGATTGTAACTAACTTATATATATAAAACTAACTTATATATATAATGAGTTTATATATAATGATAATGATAAAAAAAGAAACTTATGTCAAGAGTTTGATTTAATATATTGAAAATCATCAAAATTGAAAATGAAAATGCTCAATATATCAGACGGTTCTGAACCAGTTGTATAAAATATACATATATATGTTAAGATAAAAAGAGGGCAAAAACGGAATCCAACGTTTTTTTATTTTCTTTTTTTTTTTTTTGGAAAGCGAGAGATTTTTTATTGTTCAATTAAAATTAAAATAAAGAATCTATAAAAAAAATCCATTATCGAAATCGAACCGTTGACCATTGCATTGCAAATTGGATGCTATAACCCATGAGCTAAAGAGATTCCTATGAAAAATATTAAATTAAATTTAATTGTAGTTTTATTCTTCGAAAGAAGACTTCTTCAAAAAATAAAAAATATTTTCTATTTTGAGGTCCTCAGTACTATTTTTTTAGCATGGATAATTGAAGTGAAAAAAAAAAAAGAAAAAACCTTGATAGGAGTTTCAAGTATAGTATCCCGAATCTATTTTACGATTCAGAATTCTATTCGAATTTTTTCTCTTTTTGCCAAGATACTTGAATCAAATCTACTAGTTACAGAATATTTTGTAATTTGTAATGAGTTGGATATCTTAAGTATCAGCGTCCTTCTATTTTTATAGAATCTAAATCTAAGAAAAAGAACTCTCCTACTCCTACCTAAAAAATGTTATCTACCATCATAGCAAGTAAAAAGTAGTAGAGTAGATAAAACTTCTTTTCAGAAATATTCGATCAATTTACGTAGTAAAAATCCATCTATGATGCAAATTCAAAAAAGAATTGACCAATTAAACTAACATCCACTGTAGGGTAAACCAAACCATCATCTCTCAAGCTTCTCCGGCTGATTCTACTCTAATCCTAGAGAAATAAACTTAGATTCCTAGAGAAATAGACTTAGATAAAAAGTCAGTTCCTATTCTCCAAAAAATCATACTAGCCCTTTTCCCCGCGTTTTTGGATGGTATAAAAAGGTTTTTGAAGACAAAAGTCATCGGTTCAAATCCAAGGAAGGCCCTTTTTCCTATTTTCTTTTTTGTTTTTCAAAAGAACTCTATTTTTTTTTAAGAAAAAATGAGCCCTCATTAACTAGTCATAATATCCAAATACATACATAGTATGTTAACATTTTAAGACATATAGATAAAAATGGAGATAATATAGGATAGGATCAAAAATTTGATTGATCGTTTTTTATAATTAAGATATTATATGAAAGTAGAAATCCTTGTATTCTCATTTGAGAATGAGAATCGAGAAAAGGATTTAGGATTTGGGAAAAACCTAAAGAAAAGGAAGAATTTTTCAATCTGTTTTTCTCATTTTTCTCTTATAATTATAAAAATAATTTATAAAATTATCTAATCTACAAGAACGAAATCTTTTTATGCTTAATATCTTTAGTTTAATCTGTATCTGTCTTAATTCTGTCTTTTATCCGAGTAGTTCTTTCTTGGCCAAATTGCCTGAAGCTTATGCGATTTTCAATCCAATTGTAGATATTATGCCTGTTATACCTGTATTCTTTTTTCTCTTAGCTTTTGTTTGGCAAGCTGCTGTAAGTTTTCGATAAAATTTGAAATCTTTTAATAAATCAATTCGAAAAATAGATATTAAAAAGCGACTTATAATTATAATATAGTGACTTATATTATAGTTATTCCCAGAATCGAGATTAATATGCAATTAATCATTGCAGCAATAAATTGGAATCAGCTTTTTTTCTGTCTGTTCTGATCTTCCAATGAGTGCAAACCTTTAAGTTTCTAAAATAACTAATTCTTAAATACGAGAAAAAATTTGAAAAAAAAGATTCTTTCTCTTAAACTTAAATAAGAAAACAAGGTTTTTTTTCGTAAGAAAAGGTAATTTATTCCCTTAAAAACAAAAAAAAGATCTTGGAGATTTTATAATGCTTACTCTCAAACTTTTTGTTTACACAGTAGTTATATTCTTTGTGTCCCTTTTTATCTTCGGATTTTTATCTAATGATCCAGGGCGTAATCCTGGGCGTGAGGAATAAAAGCAAAAGATTCTTAGTTTTTCTTTTTTTCTTTATTTTTTTTTATCATTAATTTTCTTATGATACAATAATATGAATCAAAATTCTTATGAATCCAAAAATACTAAATCATAAGAGAGAGCGGAAAGAGAGGGATTCGAACCCTCGGTACAAAAAATTCGTACAACGGATTAGCAATCCGCCGCTTTAGTCCACTCAGCCATCTCTCCAAATTCATTAAAAATCAATGATTTTTTCTGCGCTGTGATGTGATATATAAAATAAAGATTTAGAAAAATCCTTGTTTTTTTATTCTATATGAAATAGAAAGAGAAAGTACAATTTTATTAGGAAATCTACTTTTCTATATTATATTCTTGAATATATATTATTCAAATTCATATATACTAATAAAAAAAAAATGATTTTGAATTAATCACTTTCTTACAATAAATTATAAAAGCAAGATATAAAAGTATAAAAGATATAAAGAAACATATCGAAATTTTTCGAATTTTCTTATCAAAACATTAATAAGATAAGAAAATTCGAAATATAATATATACTATATTTCGATAATAACTTAAATATTTTGATCATAACTGAAATTACTTCAAAAAAAATTTTTCTTCAAATTACTTAATTTGTTTTTTTTTTTAGTTAATTTTTTTTTACGAAATCTTACCCCAGCCTGATCTGGTTAAAAACAAACCAAGCTTTTCCTTCTCTACTCTTAGTTCAAGGAATATTTCATGGATCATCAGGATCCAATGTTTTTTTATATAAAAAACAAAAAAAAACAAAAATATTAAATGAACAATAATATTGTTTATTGAAATAGCAACAACAATATCAATTATCATTTTCATATTTCTGTTTCATTCTCATATCTAAAAGTATTATTATTATTATATAATATAGGATTCTTTTTGGATTTTATATCCTTTTTTTTTTCAAATCAAAGATGACTCTTGATTAGTTAGTCAAGAATCAAAACATTTAATAACATTTCATATATATAAAACTAGTCTTTCATTTTGTTAAAAACTATTAATATATGAAATATTTTTGAAATATTTTGTTTTGAAAATATTTCGATCAAATTTAATAGAATTTTATCGGATTAGAATTAATTTATTTATTACATAAATCTCCTTACTTTATTTAATTTTTTAATAAAATTTCTTCCAATTGCGATGAATTACTATATTATCATATAAGATCTATCTATTTGCTAAATTAAGATCTATCTATTAATTTGCTAAATTAAGATCTATCTGATATGTTAGCAACATTGAAAAAATAAAAAACATATAAAATAAAAAATCTATAGTTGACCTTTAAAAAAAAAAATCCTTCATACATATGGAATCAAAACCTTGAATTTATTTAGTAATGATAATGACTTCTTTTCAAACAATAAAAAAAAAAATAACAAAAAATCTAACTAGAGATCTAGAGATTTGTTTCTTATTATATTAGAAACTTATGTTTTTAATTGAATAATTTTTATGAAAAAAATGAAACTTTATTTATTTTATTGATTTTTTTGATTTATTCTCTACGCGGAGACGAAATATATGGTATGGCAAAATCAAAATTCTCAGAATTCAGATGCTATTTTTATCCTATCTCATATTTATTCGACAAATGATGTATTTATATACTATAATAAATATATAGCGGGTATAGTTTAGTGGTAAAAGTGTGATTCGTTCTATTAAAAATCTAACTTAAAAGTTAAGGGATCCTTCAGTTTTTTTCTGGGATCAAAAAATTTTTTTTATTTAAAAAAAAGGGTTTCATCCTTATCCTCTCAATAGAATTTTGTATTTGAGGAAACATATACATTATCACGATTCTTTCTTTTTCAAAAAAAGCTAATTGAAATTGGATATTCAATTATGGATAGAAAGTCGTGAAGCATAATTTTGAATTGGATTGAAGTGTATCCAGTTTATATATAAAGTATAAGTAAAGGATCTATGGATAAAGATGCAAAAGTTGATTTCCAATCGTAACTAGATCTTCGATTTTTTGATTCGAAAAAAGAATTTTTTGAAGCAAAATAGTTCAAAAATGATGGTTCTAATTTGCTAGAACCATGAAAATATTCTATATTCAGCTCGGTAGAAACAAAATTCTTTTCCTGAAGATCATACAAATAAAAATAGAAAACGAAGTAACTAAACTAGAGAAATTTAATATAATATAATTTCTCTTCTTCAGAAGGATCATCTAAAAAGCAGATAATTTTAGATACATTCAGACAGAAAAGCTGACATAGATGTTATGGATCTAATGTATCCTTGATGAGAATACATTATTCAATCTTCCATAAAGGAGCCGAATGAAACAAAAATCTCATGTTCGGTTTTGAATTAGAGACGTTCAAAATGATCAAGCAACGTCGACTATAACCCCTAGCCTTCCAAGCTAACGATGCGGGTTCGATTCCCGCTACCCGCTTTTTATTTCTTATATATATATCCTAAGTTTTTATATACATCTTTTCTTTTTCTCTCAACCAATTTGTAAAAAATATAAAAAAAATCTTTGTTTGATCTAAACAAAATCAAATTTGGTATGAAAAGCGTCCATTGTCTAACGGATAGGACAGAGGTCTTCTAAACCTTTGGTATAGGTTCAAATCCTATTGGACGCAATTTCTTTCATCTTGTTAAATTTAACAATTTAACACAAAGCTTAGTTTTTTTCACGGAATGGATCATAAATAAGATATGTCAACGATAATTACTGTGAAATAACCATTCCTGACATATCTATATCAAAAAAACTTACTTATCCTAATATGGATTAAACGAATCTATAATTCAACAATATTTCTAAAAATTATATATCTTAGAATAAATTTTTTTTATGAAAAAAGAAGTCTTTATGTATCCCTCTTTTTCTTTAATAAAAATTCATTGAAGTTTTTTGAGGATTTATCTACCCTCATCTTTTCTTCCAGACATTTCACGATTTGCCCTGTAAAGTAAATCCTAAAGCGGAAATAGGAAAAGTTGATATGCCCCCTAACTCCCTTACTAACTCTTCTATCTTAAACTTAAATCGAAACTTATTAATAATGGAAAAAAAATTCATAAGCTCAGATACTTGAGCATAAATTTCTTTTTTTTTTTTCAAAATAGTTTTCTGTTATACCTATATTGTCTATTATAGATACATTCTTCAAATCTATTTTGTCTAAAAGATCTTTTGTTGTTTTGATGTTATCTTTTTTGAGATTTTTCAAAGTATTTAATGAAAATGCTAATCGGTTAATGAGAAAATTTCTCAACAGAAAAACAAGAGGATATTAAAACCTCTCCTTTGTAGTTTTTTGATACAAACTTTGAACACCAGTGATCTCGGTCGAAGTCGCACTTTAAATCATAGCAAAAAAACCAAAAATCGTAATTGAAATCTTTTATATTTTCAACTAGCAACTAGAAATGATTCCAAAGGCCTTTTTGAGGATTTTTATCTTACGATCTGTGTGTTTTTTTTCTTATTTTGCTTATATTTTTACTTATATGTATGTATAAATAGAAAATTATGTATAAATAGAAAAAAAATTATATGTATAAATAGAAAAAAAATTATATGTATAAATAGAAAAAAAATTATATGTATAAATAGAAAATTATGTATAAATAGAAAATAAAAATGTATAAATAGAAAATAAAATTTTTTGATTTAGATAGATCTAAACCTTATGTTTTTCACTTTTAAAATAAAAATATGTTAAATTCGGGATATAATCCCATCGACGTATTGAATAATATAAATAAATGAAATCCAATCTTGCATTATAAGAAAATATGAAATTGAATGGATCTATATCCAAAATATGGTTACTTTAGAATGAATAAGATTTTCCAAATTCCGTAACATAGCTTAGCTATGATGAAATCAAAAGTCTGCAACAGAGAAAAAACTTGTTGTTGAGTTAATTAGTTTTGAACTAATTAAGTTATAGTAAACTTGGTGCGGAGACGTTGAACCCGTGGGATGGCAGATTCTTGTTTAACTACCAGACTGTTGTACTTTTCGAGGTATAAGGAAATTAAGGCAATGATTATTGCCTTATATTTATAAGGGGATTTGAACCTTCAAAAATCTTCTACCCCCATTTTTATTGATTTTTTATTCAAAACTAATAACAAATTAATAGAAAAATAGTGGTTTTCCTATTTTTTTAACCTCACTCATTACTAACCCTTTAATGTACTACATTAAAAAAATTTCTACGTCTATACCAAATCTTAGATGATTTGCTAATAAATAAGAAATAAGTGACTTTTTTATTATTTTATTCAATAAAAGCAATTTTCATTTGATAGGAAAATAGTGATTTTATCAGCAAAAAAAATCAAATTTTTCTAATTAAAATGTTATCTTTTTTAATTTTTCCTAGCAATTTTTAGTAAAAAAAGCAAATCACTCAATGACAGAGAAAAAAAAAGATACAATCTTAATTTCGATTAACTCAAGTTTTCAATTTCATTTGAAAAAAAAAAATAAATGTAGAACTTTAGATTATTGAAAATCAATAATTAATTAATAAAATCATTTCTGACTAAACTAAAAAATAAATAAAAAAATGGATGAGATATTAGAAATAGAAGAGAAATAGATAAAAATAAAAATTGCATTTTAGTCTCAAAAAAAGAAGAAAGAAAAGGGGATATGGCGAAATTGGTAGACGCTACGGACTTACATTGGATTGAGCCTTGGTATGGAAACTTGCTAAGTGTTAACTTCCAAATTCAGAGAAACCCTGGAATTAAAAAAGGGCAATCCTGAGCCAAATCATTATTTTGAAAAAATATAAAAAAATATATAATATATATAGAATATTATTATTCTATATTTTTTATTATATGATAAAATTTATATTTTATATAAAAAAAGGATAGGTGCAGAGACTCGATGGAAGCTATTCTAACGAATAGAGTTTATTATGTTGCATTGCTAGAATTTCTCTCTCGAGACGAAATAAAAGAAAGGATAGCCGTCTATACCAAAGACGTACGTATATATTGATTAATCAAATGATTAATCATGATAACAATCAAATAATATTTTCATATGAATTAAGAAATTGCTATTGATTATGGAATAGCAAATTTCTAAATTTTGATGAATTCAAAAAATAATGAATCCTTTATGGTGAATTGATTCGAATATGAAGTTCAATGAAAAAAAAACTCAATTTTGAGTAATAAATTGAATATATTATTAATTATATATAGAGTTTTTTATATTGAAGAAAAAATGATGATAAATCCAAGAAGAATAAAGAGAGAGTCCATTCTACATGTCAATATCGACAACAATGAAATTTATAGTAAGAGGAAAATCCGTCGATTTTTTAAATCATGAGGGTTCAAGTCCCTCTATCCCCAATAAAAAGCCCATTTGATTTCCTAAATTTTTCTTCTTTTTTTTGATTTTGATGAAAAAGTGAAAAAAGATTTACTAAACTTTCTAATCCATTCTAGTTTTTCATTTGGCAAATAGATCTTCAAAAAAAATGCATTTTATACAATATTTCTATATGCTTTTATTAAAAAAAAAAAAAAGCATATGAAAAGAATCTAAGCATAGGCAAAGAATCTCTATATTGAAATAATTACCAATTATTATTAATATTTATATTACCAATAAATATAAATATTTTAACATTTTTTTAATTGACGTAGATACAAGGGTATAGGTACGAGTATTCTACTCAGGTGATTCACAAGAAATTTGTGAGGATAGCCGGGATAGCTCAGGTGGTAGAGCAGAGGACTGAAAATCCTCGTGTCACCAGTTCGAATCTGGTTCCTGGTAAGACAAAAATAAAATATATTGGGTAAGAATTAATTCTATTATAGAATTTTATTCTAATTAATATATTTTAATTAATTAAAAAAAAAAAATATATATATATATATAGAATGTTTTTTCACTTTTTCTATATAAAGAAATAGAAACATCATTTTTGAAAGATAATATAATAATATTTATTATCGAAATAAAAAAAAACTCTTTAGCTTTAGATAAAGAGTTGGAGGATAAGAATAGATAGAAAGAATGCTTTTTCAAATTTGATACCTTTTTATTTCTTAATTTGGTATTTCTTTATTTTTCTTTCTATTTATTCTGTTTCTTTCTTGCTTACCTTACTTTCTGAAGTACAATTCTAAAATCTTCAGTTGATAGAAAATCAATAAATATTTTATTTCTTTCTCCTCCAAATGAAAAAATCTAAATACTGTTAGCTTAGTATATCATGATTCAAATAGGAATCCAGCAGATATTTTGTTTATTTCATCTAAAATAGAATTTCAAAATATTCATTGACTTGAATAATGAAATTTGAAGTCGTGTCATATAAATGAACATTAGTTTTTTATCATTCAAAGGGCATCTTGCATTTCATAGAAATTTGGAGTAATATAGTCCTTACGCAAGGGCCAGCCTATCCAACTTTCAGGCATTAAGATACGTTTAAGACGTGGATGATTATCATAAGAGATTCCAAACATATCATAAGATTCACGTTCTTGAAAATCAGCACTTTTCCAAATCCATAAAACAGACGGAATTCTAGGATTATTTCTTGACACAAATACTTTTATACATATCTCTTCTGGATTATATATATCATATTGTATTCTTGTAAGATGATATACGCTACCTAAAAATCCCCCAGGTGCTACATCATAAACACACTGGGAGCGTAAATAATTGTAACCATATACATATAAAATGACAGCAATGGAGTCCCAATCCTCGGCCTTTATTTGTAAGGTTTCTATTCCTCGAGAATCAAAGCCTAAAGATCTATGAACTAGTTCATGATTGACTAGCCAATCAGATAAATAATTTTGCAAACGATCCTCCTCCATTATATTGATCTCTCTGACATTATTATGTATAAATAAAGTATTTCACCAAAAAATTGGAAAGTAAAAGTAAAGGTTGACTTGCTCTTTCTTAATTCTGCAAAAAATAACCTTACCTAATTAAGGTTAGTTCGTAAAAAGGTACTCAATTTTTAGATCTAAAAAATTTTTAGAAAATTTTTCTTTTTTCTGAAGTAGATTGTGATTGATTTATCCATTCCTGCTCGTAATTTCCAATCTGAGTACTGTCTTGAACAAGAAATTGATGATTAGTAGTAAAACATCGATTTTCTTCTTGAGATCTAATTCTATCTTCAAATATTTCTCGAGATATCTTTTTACGAAGTTTTGTTATAGCATCTATAACTGCCTCTGGTTTAGGCGGGCATCCCGGTAAATAAACATCCACAGGAATTAGCTTATCAACTCCCCGAACAGTACTATAAGAATCAGTACTGAACATTCCCCCTGTTATAGTACAAGCTCCCATAGCAATGACATATTTTGGTTCAGGCATTTGTTCGTATAATCGCACTAAAGAAGGAGCCATTTTCATTGTTACAGTGCCAGCTGTTAAAATTAGGTCCGCTTGCCTAGGACTTGATCTTGGTACCAATCCATAACGATCAAAATCAAATCGCGAACCTATTAATGCAGCAAATTCAATAAAACAACAACTAGTACCATATAAAAGAGGCCATAAACTGGAAAGTCTTGACCAATTTGAAAGATCATTTGATGTAGTTGAAATAACTGAATTGGGGGTTGTTTGATCAAGTAACGAGAACTCAATCAAATTCATAACCGTCTTAGTGTTAACGGAATTTTGTTCTTGTTTTTTTTTTCGTTTTTCTGAATATTTAGTTAAGACCATTCTAATGCTCCTTTTCGCCATGCATAAACTGAACCACCAATTAGGATAAGCACGAAAATAAGAGCTTCGATAAATAAAGATACACCTAATATATCGAAACTCATTGCCCATGGATAAAGAAAGACTGTTTCAACATCAAAAACAACAAAAACAAGAGCAAACATATAATAGCGAATTCGGAATTGTAACCAAGCATCTCCTATCGGTTCTATACCTGATTCATAAGTAGAAAGCTTTTCTGGTCCTTCACGAACCGGGGTTATAAGTGCTGAAATCAAAAATGCTAAGATAGGCAAAAGGATTGATATTATGAGAAATGCCCATAAAATATCATATTCATGAAGCAGAAACATAAATGTACTCCTTCGTAAAAATGGAAATATGCTGAATTAATTAATTCGAATTAGCATTGTTAATTCATCCAGAACTTCTTCTCCTAAGTGAAACAAGAATATATTTTTCTCAAACAAACGAATTGACTTTGTGACATGTCTTGGTTAAAGATTCTATTTCATTCAATTCATTTATAATTTCCATTCTAGTTAGATATAATGTAAACATAAGATCTTTTTAGACAGACGAGAAAAATTTCTCTCATTTGGTTTCACTTTCTATTTTTTTTTAGTTCTATCTTTTATTCCAAAAGTCCAAAAGATAGAATAAATAATAAATAAAAAAATATCTTATTTAAAAAATTAAATAGTAAAAGACTATTAAGAATATAATAATATATTGGAACTTAATACATTCCAATAATTAATTAGATTAATTAGGATATCTAATCCTATATTAAGATCTTAATAGATATTAAGAGAGATAGTTCTCTAAACATACAAAAAAAAAAGTCTTGAAAAATGAAATGGATTAGGGCTATACGGACTCGAACCGTAGACCTTCTCGGTAAAACAGATCAAACTGAATTTATTATCGAAATGATTCGAACTGTTTCAAAGACCCAACATGCATTTTGTTGCATTGGGCTCTTTCATTAACTGAAAGAAAATCAGTTAATCCACCATATTTTTTCTTTATGGAAAAAATAAAGATAAAAAGATGATTCCGTGTGCTCTGATTCATTATAGGTATCCTGATCTAAGAGCAATACCAAAGTTTTTCAAAGAAGGGTTAGCTTGACTTAGGTCTGCCTTCGGCCTATTTTATTTCACCTAGGTGAAATGAAATTAATAGAATTAAGAAAATCTCTATCGTTCCACTGCAAGTATGACACTTTATACACCTTAAAGTGTCATAGGACGAAAAGAGGTTTTTTGAGGTCCTTATACTCATTATGCCTAGCATTGAATAGATTGGGTATTAACCTTATCAACTAGCAAATCAATGACAGGTTTTATTCGATTTTGTATCGAAAATCATATCAGAATCGAACTAAACCAAGTATTTGTCAGGCTATTGTTCTCCCTTAATTTCCAATCTATGGAGTAAGACATTGATTTTTGAATGTTCATTGCATAATAAGCTTCTTTGAAAAACATTGGCGCACGTGTAAACGAGGTGCTCTACCAACTGAGCTATAGCCCTTGTACGAAAAATCTTAACACAAAAAATATTTCTTGTCAAGCCTAATCCATATGAGAAATTTCTGAATCTATTTACTTTTAATAGATTGGTATTGCCTATATAGAATATTCTATCTATAATTAGAAAAGTGATAGAATCTTATTTTTGGTTTTGAACTACCTACTTAACTCAGTGGTTAGAGTACTGCTTTCATACGGCGGGAGTCATTGGTTCAAATCCAATAGTAGGTAGAACTTATTAGATAAGATACTCTTGCATTGACTTTGGTATGTAATCTAATCTAATAAGTTAATTTTGATATTTCATTCTTTTTTTCTTTGTATCTGATTCAAACTGATTTTTTTCAATTCGAAGAAGACAGTATCAAAAACCACTAAGAAATATTTTTGACAGCCTCTACTCGTGTCCTAGCTCGTCTAAGAGCTAGATTCGCTTCAATGACTTGTCTTTTACCCTTAGCTTTCCTCAAGTTAGCTTCAGCTATTTCAAGAGTTTCTTGAGCTTCTTGCGGATCAATGTCAGTACTTTTCTCTGCATCATTTCCTAAAATGATGATTTCATTATTTCCAATTCTGGCAAAACCACCCATTAGAGCCACCCTTAACCATTGGTCGTTGAGGCGTATTCTCAAAAGACCTATATCGACAGCTGTGGCAATAGGAGCGTGATTTGGTAATACACCAATTTGACCACTATTTGTAGATAAAATGATTTCTTTTACTTCTGAATCCAGAATAATTCGATTAGGAGTCAGTACACAAAGTTTTAAGGTCATTTCTTCAATTTGCTTTATAAAGTTATAGCTTTCGCGGTAGCTTCATCGATATTACCCACCAAATAAAAAGCTTGCTCGGGCAATTCGTCTAATTCTCCGCAAAGGATCTGTTGAAATCCCCTAATGGTTTCTGCAAGACCAACATATTTTCCTGGAGAACCAGTAAAGACTTCTGCCACGAAGAAGGGTTGTGATAAGAAACGCTCAATTTTTCGTGCTCTTGCTACAGTTAAACGATCTTCCTCAGATAATTCATCTAATCCGAGAATCGCTATAATGTCCTGAAGTTCTTTGTAACGTTGTGAAGTTTGCTTAACTCTTTGCGCAGTTTCATAATGTTCATCGCCAACAATGCTTGGTTGTAACATAGTAGATGTTGAATCTAGGGGACTCACTGCTGGATAAATACCTTTGGCAGCTAATGGTCTTGATAGTACGGTAGTAGCATCTAAATGTGCAAATGTTGTAGCAGGAGCAGGGTCAGTCAAGTCATCTGCAGGTACGTAAACTGCTTGGATTGAAGTTATAGCTCCCTTTTTGGTAGAAGTAATTCTTTCTTGCAAAGAACCCATTTCTGTACTAAGGGTGGGTTGATAACCAACTGCGGAAGGCATTCTACCTAATAAAGCGGATACCTCTGATCCTGCTTGGACAAAGCGAAAGATATTGTCGATGAATAGAAGCACATCTTGTTTATTAACATCTCGGAAATATTCTGCCATAGTTAGGGCAGTTAAACCAACTCTCATACGAGCTCCTGGGGGTTCATTCATTTGACCATAGACTAGAGCTACTTTTGATTCCGAAAGATTTTTTTCATTAATAACTCCGGATTCTTTCATTTCCATATAAAGATCATTTCCTTCACGAGTACGTTCTCCTACTCCACCAAATACGGATACACCTCCGTGAGCTTTAGCAATGTTGTTGATCAATTCCATGATCAGTACTGTTTTGCCTACTCCAGCTCCCCCGAATAGTCCGATTTTTCCTCCACGTCGGTAAGGAGCTAAAAGATCTACTACTTTAATACCTGTTTCAAAGATTGATAATTTTGTATCTAATTCTATAAAAGCAGGTGCAGATCTATGAATAGGAGATATTGTACTAATATCCACTGGGCCTAAATTATCAATAGGTTCTCCAAGAACGTTGAAAATTCGTCCAAGGGTCGCTCCACCAACTGGAACACTTAAAGCAGCCCCTGTGTCAATCACTTCCATTCCTCTCGTTAAACCATCTGTAGCACTCATAGCTACAGCTCTAACGAGACTATTTCCTAATAATTGTTGCACCTCACAAGTAACATTAATCTGCTGACCAACCGTATCTCGACCCTTAACTACCAAAGCATTATAAATATTAGGCATTTTCCCCGGAGGAAAGACAATATCGAGTACTGGGCCAATAATTTGAGCGATCTGTCCTATATTTTGTGTGGAAACCACAGGATTAGAAGTAGTAGGATTCATAATTAGAAAAATTTAAATATTTTGCAATTTTTTTTTTGCATAGTATCAAAGCAAAAACCAAAGCAAAAACCAATGTTCAATAGCAAGCTGATCAATTTAATTCAATAAAAAAAAAAGAAAACGAAAATAACATAATAACATTTAGTTAACGATCTAACCGATTGAATTTGAATCTTATTAAATTCGTTATTCATTCAATTTCAATAAGTTCTTTCTTAGGTTCAGTCAATCTTTTTTTATTTTTTAATCTAGATTAGATTTATGTTTTTAAATTCTTTCGTGGATGAATTATGCTTATTTTCACATCTAGGATTTAGATATACAAAACATATCACTGTCAAGCGGAAAACCCGTAAATATTCTGATTTTAAAAATAGATATTAAAATATAGGAAAAAAAATCCCATTAGAAATTTATCAATTTGCAAAACAAGAATAAGAATTAGATTCGCTTGCACTAGAAATATGAAAGAACATATAATTAAGGGTGTATTTGGTGCATCAAATATAATTAAGGGTGTATTTGATGCACCAAATACACCGAAAAATACCTCCCATATCATATAATGTCATGTTAGCATAACAATTAGAAATCTTAATTGATTTTTTTTTGAAATGAAAGATTTTTACTGCATTTAAAGTCCATCTCGAGTAGATCTTGTTCTTTTGAGAATTCTTAATTCATAAGTTGTAAAAAGGGGCTTATGTCACCACAAACAGAGACTAAAGCTAATGTTGGGTTTAAAGCAGGGGTTAAAGATTACAAACTTACTTATTATACTCCTGAGTACGAAACCAAAGATACTGATATCTTGGCAGCGTTCCGAGTAACTCCTCAACCTGGAGTCCCTCCTGAAGAAGCAGGAGCTGCAGTAGCGGCGGAATCTTCTACTGGTACATGGACAACTGTTTGGACTGATGGACTTACCAGTCTTGATCGTTACAAAGGGCGATGCTATCATATCGAACCTGTTGCTGGAGAAGAAAATCAATATATTGCCTATATAGCTTATCCTTTAGACCTTTTCGAAGAAGGTTCTGTTACTAACATGTTTACTTCTATTGTAGGTAATGTATTTGGTTTCAAAGCCTTACGAGCTCTACGCTTGGAAGACTTACGAATTCCTCCTGCTTATGCAAAAACTTTCCAAGGTCCACCTCACGGTATCCAAGCTGAAAGAGATAAGTTGAACAAGTATGGTCGTCCTCTATTGGGATGTACTATTAAACCAAAATTGGGATTATCCGCAAAGAATTACGGTAGAGCATGTTATGAATGTCTACGTGGTGGACTTGATTTTACCAAAGATGATGAAAACGTAAACTCACAACCATTTATGCGTTGGAGAGATCGTTTCTTGTTCTGTGCCGAAGCAATTTATAAAGCACAAGCCGAAACAGGTGAAATCAAAGGGCACTACTTGAATGCTACTGCAGGTACATCTGAAGAAATGATCAAAAGAGCAGTATTTGCTAGAGAATTAGGAGTTCCTATCATCATGCATGACTACATAACTGGGGGATTCACTGCAAATACTAGTTTGTCTTTTTATTGCCGTGATAATGGTCTACTTCTGCACATCCACCGCGCAATGCATGCAGTTATTGATAGACAGAAAAACCATGGTATTCATTTCCGTGTACTAGCTAAAGCATTACGTATGTCTGGTGGAGATCATATTCACTCTGGTACAGTAGTAGGTAAACTGGAAGGTGAGCGTGAGATGACTTTAGGTTTTGTTGATTTACTACGTGATGATTATATTGAAAAAGATCGTAGCCGTGGTATCTTTTTCACTCAAGATTGGGTCTCTATGCCTGGTGTTATACCTGTGGCTTCAGGGGGTATCCATGTTTGGCATATGCCTGCTTTGACCGAAATCTTTGGAGATGATTCTGTACTTCAATTTGGTGGCGGAACCTTAGGACACCCTTGGGGAAATGCACCTGGTGCAGTAGCTAACAGGGTGGCTTTAGAAGCGTGCGTACAAGCTCGTAATGAAGGACGTGATCTTGCTCGTGAAGGTAATGAAATTATTCGCGCAGCAGGTAAATGGAGTCCAGAATTAGCCGCTGCTTGTGAAGTATGGAAAGAAATCAAATTTGACTTCGATCCGGTAGATAAACTAGATAAAGCGAAATAGAAAGATCAAAAAAAAACGCACATAATTCAGTAAGTTCTACCAAAATTCAGTAAGTTTTACTAAATTGATTGCAATTCAACTCGGCCCAATCTTTTCCTAAAAAAAGGATTGAGCCGACTACGGATTTGATGAGAGCATGTACTATGGTTCGGTCAACCTTGTTTCTGATAGTTATGGGATCGCATCTTTCCCATTCCTGAGCTATCTAAATAGTACGAAAAGAAGGTCCGACTCCAAGTTGTTTAGGAGTAGTGGCCTTGAGTTTCTCGACCCTATTAGTTAGTAGGCAGGGAAGGGATATAACTCAGCGGTAGAGTGTCACCTTGACGTGGTGGAAGTCATCAGTTCGAGCCTGATTATCCCTAACCTAAAGCTAATCTGAGTTGTTCTATTTGGGCTTAGTTTGCTAAAAGGGCCTTAACGAATAAATAAATAAACTTCATAAGACTTCATGATATAATATTGAAGTTAAAAAAAAAATAGAAAAACCGTGATACTAAAAAAAACAAGAAAATCACTATTTTATTTTCCTATTCATTTGCTAATTTTATAAAATTAGCTTTTGACTGATCTATTGCATTTTGGTAGAAAATATATCGATAGTCACTTGGTCGAGGTTCTATAAAAAGGAAAATATTTTCTTATTCATTTTCGAATTTTCTAATTCTCATTTTTGCTATTTCTTTCGAAATCAATAGAAGTGGTATTATTGAAATAATAAAAAATTTAGTTAGATCGTGGAATCTAACATTTTTAGGAGGTTTCCTGTATGGCTGACTTCAATATTTTTTTTGTTACAGGATTGACTTATTTTCAGTCAAAATCGATGACTCTGACTACTTTTATAGTCAAAGTAGGTAAGGATGGATCTATGAATTCTTGGGACTCAGAATCATCTTCTATGTTTGGATCTATTTTTTCTTACGAGAAATCTCTTAACAAAAAAAGGGGTAGGAATTGGAGAAAAACTATTCCAAACATATGTAGAAAAGTATTTTTGAAACCGAAAGTTATTGGTTCAAATCCAAGGAAGGATCTTTTTCACTAAACTCAAGTTTTATACCTTGTTTTTCGTTTTTCAAGCAAACTCTATTTTATTTTTTTTTTTAATGAGCCATATAATGATAATGAATTTGAATTTTTTTGAGTTATATTGAAAAAAAAAATAAATAAAAAATGAGATATTCATTACTCTAATAACTAGTTAGAGTAATAGAATTTTCTTAGGAGTAATCTGCCCATAGTGACATAATCCTCTTTCTTCATGTTTCATTATTCCAATTTTGTGTTCTGGGAGGTGTAACCGATATTTTCTTGAATATTCAAAATATTCAATTCAAGTATTTATATTTATTTGCAAATTAAAAAAGTGTTATTTTATTATTTCTACATTTTATTTTTATTTAGAAAATAAACTATTAAAAAAAATTAAAAGTAAGTAGACCTGACTCATTGAATAATGACTATATCAGCTATTCTGATATATAAATTCGATAGATAATAGATGAGATTCTATAAGCACAAGCGGATTCTTTTTATTTCCTTAGACCGCGGTAAAGCAAGAATTTGCCAATCCAAAATTTACGAGTTGATATTCTTGTTACTCTATATTTATTTTATAGAAAAAAATTGTTATTGTTATTCCTTTCTGCTACATATATAAAATATATTTTAAAATATCTTTTCTTGACTTCAAAATCCAATCAATATTGTTTCAAATCCAATCAAAATTGTTTTGTTGTTTTACCAATACAATAGTGGGTTAAGGAATGGAAGAAAAGGATTTTATACTATTATTTCATATTCTAAGTAGGAAAATAGGAAATTTTTTATTATTTTGGTTTGGCTCGTTAAGAGATATATTCTGACATATGAGTTATAGGATAGTTCAGGATTTCAATATTTTAAATAAGCATTAAACCGATCGAGTTTATTTTATGGATTTACCTAGATTTTTTTGTGACTTAAAAGAAAAAAAGAACTTATATCTTCGAAAGCCTTTGTAAATAAAGGGGCGTTGAAGGAGAAATCGTCCATAGATGATTGAACTACGATATGTCTTAAAAATAATATGAGGTTTTCGAAAATGGTTGAAATAATTGAACAGGAGAATCACTATGACTATAGCGCTTGGTAGAGTTACCAAAGATCAAAAAGATTTATTTGATATTATGGATGATTGGTTACGAAGGGACCGTTTCGTTTTTGTAGGGTGGTCCGGCCTATTGCTTTTTCCTTGTGCTTATTTTGCTTTAGGGGGTTGGTTTACAGGTACAACTTTTGTAACTTCATGGTATACTCATGGATTAGCTAGTTCCTATTTGGAAGGTTGCAATTTTTTAACTGCTGCAGTTTCTACTCCTGCAAATAGTCTAGCACATTCTTTGTTGTTATTATGGGGCCCTGAAGCACAAGGAGATTTTACCCGCTGGTGTCAATTAGGAGGTCTGTGGACTTTTGTTGCTCTACATGGTGCTTTCGCACTAATAGGTTTCATGTTACGTCAATTTGAAATTGCTCGATCTGTTCAATTGCGACCTTATAATGCAATCGCATTCTCTGGTCCAATCGCTGTTTTTGTTTCCGTATTCCTAATTTATCCACTTGGTCAATCTGGTTGGTTTTTTGCACCGAGTTTTGGCGTAGCAGCTATATTTCGATTCATCCTATTCTTTCAAGGATTTCATAATTGGACATTGAACCCTTTTCATATGATGGGAGTTGCCGGAGT